AGGGTTGGAAAGTTTTATAGGGTTTTAAAAATTGACCGGATTCTCTGGGGAAAAAGTGGAGGGGGGGTCGATTACAGATACAGGGAAATAGGTCAAATTTTTAGATACCGTATAAAAAAAAAATTATCAAATTTTTTTAGTTTTTGGGGTTTGGCTAAAAAAATTTGTAAGCATCACTTTAGTGATGCGGGGGGGTTGGGGGGGTTTGATGTAAAAATTTTGTATTTTTGATTGCGGGGAGGTAAATTTTGGAGTAGTAAAAAATAAGTTTTATGTCCGAAAAGCATTAATCCTAATGTCAGTATTGAAAGTAAATGTGGGGGGTGAATATTGATTTATAAGTCCGACTGCAATTTGATTGGATGGCAAAAACGTACGACTACAATAGAATCGGTTTTTTTCAAGCCTTGACGGCTATGCTGAGTCACAGCATCCTAAAAATAAAAAATACCAAATGCATGACAGCACAGTTATGTTAGGCATGGGCTGATTAGACATTAATCCATCGAGATGTCTTATTTAAGAGGAACGTATGGGCGATAACGCATTTAAATGGTCCTGAAGTAAGAACCAGATGTCTAGTGAAGATCATAGTTAGCTACCCCCAAGTTAAATGGGCCCGGGGCAAGAAGAGGGGCATAGGTGGGCGGGTTGTTGGTTTCACGGAGGATGGTAGATTAAGAAATTCCATGAGGGAGGGGATAGTCATATGGAAAAGAAAGGTTTATGACTAGAATGGTGTAAGCCTATATCACGCAGGTATGTTTTTAGATCATTAATTATACTGTATTTAAGAATATTCCAGTTAATAAGGTTAGAATGTGGGTTTAAAGTGTATAGTTGGGTATAATTAATAATTAGTAATGTTTAATATGCTAATGGATGGTAGGTATTATGTACAATAAGGATTTAATGTTTTATGTAAAATATAACTAAATAGTTCTTGCTTATATTATAATGGAATTAGACTTTATGTATGATAATTAACTTAATGTATTATGTAATAAGTTACTTTAATATTACATGCTTAATTTTAGTGGACATGAATTAAATGTACTATATACATACCATTAAAAACAACATTTATAATGTTGTTAATTTTTGATAAAGTTGTTATTAAATGTGTGGAATATGTGCAAGGAGTAGTTTATATAGAATATTAGCTTTGGGGGTTAATGGTGAAAGAAAGTTTTTTCCTCCTTGATGCTCTGGGAAATTTATTTTCATTTTTGGTTTACAAGACCAAGGTAATTTGTTATACTACCAGAGCAGAGTTAGTTTAAAATTTTATGGTTTTGTTTTCTAATATACCAGCTAATGGCAAGAAGATTAGAAGGGTGGAAAAATAAAGGACTGAGGCTACTTGGCCAATGAGAATAAATGGAGTTTCTACTGGTTGTCCTCCGATTCATGTAAGTGTAATTAAATCAGCTACTAGGATTCAAAATAAACATTGGCTTAGAGGTCGGAATGTGAGGCTGCGTATAGGTGAGGTATGGAGTAGAGGAAGTAAAATTAGAATAAGGATTGATAAGACAAGGGCAATGACTCCTCCTAGTTTATTAGGGATAGAGCGGAGAATGGCATAGGCGAATAGGAAATACCATTCTGGTTTAATGTGGGGTGGTGTGTTAAGAGGATTAGCGGGGGTATAGTTATCTGGGTCTCCTAAAAGATCTGGGGAAAATAGTGTGAGAGAAACTAGAATTAATCCTATGATAATGAAGCCTAGGATATCTTTGATGGTATAATATGGGTGGAAGGGGATTTTGTCGGCGTTGGAGTTTAGGCCTGTGGGATTATTTGAACCTGTTTCGTGTAGGAATAATAGATGTACTATAACTAGGGCTGTAATGATAAATGGAAGAATAAAGTGGAAAGCGAAGAATCGGGATAGCGTAGCTTTGTCTACAGAGAAACCCCCTCAAATTCATTCTACTAAGGTGGGTCCGATATATGGAATGGCTGATAACAGGTTTGTAATTACTGTGGCTCCTCAGAAAGATATTTGTCCTCATGGTAATACATACCCTAGGAATGCGGTTGCTATAATGGAAAAGACTAGGAGAATGCCGATGTTTCAGGTTTCTAGGAAGGTGTAGGAGCCGTAGTAGATTCCTCGGCCAATATGAAGGAATAGGCAAATAAAAAATATGGAGGCTCCATTGGCGTGAATATAGCGGATGAGTCAACCATAGTTCACGTCTCGGCAAATATGGGCTACAGATGAGAAGGCAGTGTAAGTATCAGATGAGTAGTGTATTGCTAAAAAAAGGCCTGTAATAATTTGTATGATAAGACAAATGCCTAATAGAGAACCAAAGTTTCATCATACTGAGATGTTGGATGGGGTAGGAAGGTCGATGAAGGCGTGGTTAATAATTTTTATAAGGGGGTGAGATTTTCGAAGGTTAGTCATTAAGTTTCTATAGTTGAATTACAACGATGGTTTTTCATGTCATAGGTCTTAGTTAAATGCTAGGTAGAAATAATGATAGATTTAGTTTTAATATTTAGTGTTCTTTTAGTGGTTTGTTATGTAGGGGTTGTTATTAAACCTTCTCCAATTTATGGGGGTTTAGGGTTGCTTGCTGGTGGGTTAGCTGGGTGTGGGATGACATTGGGTTCTGGGGGGCCATTTTTAGGTATAATAATATTTTTAATTTATTTAGGGGGAATGTTAGTTATTTTTGGTTATACGACTGCAATGGCTTCTGAGGAGTTTCCTGAGACTTGAATGTCTAATTGATTTATATTAGTTGCTTATTTTGTAGGTACTGTGATGGAAATGTTGTTAATGGATCATTTTAGTAGTTTAGAGAATGTGACTTTAGAGGCTAAAGTTGAGGCAGACCATGTTCCACGGTGGTTACCTATTGAAGCTGAGGAGGTTGAATTAGTGGCGGAGGATGGTTTAGGTGTAGCGGCAATATATGAAGAAGGGGGTTGAGTGGCTATGGTGGTTGGTTGAACTTTATTTGCCAGTTTATTTATTGTATTGCGGGTAACTCATGGTTTTAGATTAGGAAAAACAAGGGAATAAATATAGAAATTAGGAATGATAAGAAGTATAATTTAATTAGGCCTTTTTGATTAGATGTGATAGTTGAGGCATAAATGTTGATGGAGGAAATGGATTTGGGAATAGCTTTTTCTAGTCAAATTAAGTCTAGGGTGTTGGTAGCAATGTTTTGGCTTATTTTAAGATTTAGGGAAGGCATTAAGCGGTGGAAAATTGAAGGGAAAAAACCTAGAAGGGATGTAAAGTTATGGATTGGGGTTGGTTGTTTAGGTAGGAGGAAAAGTGAAAAGTTATATAGTTCTATTGCGATTAGGAAACCTAAGAGTGTAATGATAAGGGCGGTGAGTTTAATATATAGTGGTATTGTTATGATTGGGTTGTTTATGGGTGGAATAGAGATAGAAAATAGAAAGCCTGCAATTAGGCTACCTAAGGCTAATCGTAAAATAGGATAAATTAATTTGGGGTTGTTTTCGTTAATAGGTGAGATGGAAGGGAATCGTGGTTTTGATGTAAGTACCAAAAAGATAATTCGGGTGCTATAGGCAGCTGTAAGGGATGTGGCGATTAATGTGATGAGAAGGGCTCAGGCGTTGGTATTCGACGTATTTATGGATTCGATGATTAGGTCTTTTGAATAGAATCCTGTGAGGAAGGGGATTCCTGTAAGGGCTAAGGTTCCGATAATCAGGCAGGAAGTGGTAAAGGGCATTGATTTAGCTAGGCCTCCTATTTTTCGAATGTCTTGTTCGTTATTTAGACTATGAATGATTGAGCCGGAGCATAGAAAGAGTATAGCTTTGAAGAAAGCGTGAGTGCAAATATGTAGGAAAGCAAGGTAGGGTTGGTTAATTCCTAGGGTTACTATTATTAGCCCTAGTTGGCTAGATGTGGAAAATGCTACAATTTTTTTGATGTCATTTTGGGTGAGAGCACATATAGCTGTAAATAGGGTAGTTAGGGCTCCAATGCATAGTATTAGGGAAAGAGTTGTTTGACTGTTACTTAAAATAGGAGAGAAGCGGATTAGTAGGAAAATTCCTGCAACTACTATAGTGCTTGAGTGAAGAAGAGCTGAAACTGGTGTAGGGCCTTCTATTGCTGATGGGAGCCATGGGTGTAAACCAAATTGGGCTGATTTGCCGATGGCGGCAAGTAGAAGTCCGCAGAGAGGTAGTAGGTGTGGGGAGGAGTTGAAGTTTAAAAAGATTTGTTGGAGATCTCATGAGTTTAAATTTATGCAAAATCAGGCTAGTGAAATAATAAGTCCAATATCGCCAATTCGGTTATAAAGAATTGCTTGTAGAGCTGCTGTATTTGCGTCTGTTCGACCGAATCACCACCCGATTAATAAAAAAGATATAATTCCTACACCTTCTCAGCCGATGAATAGTTGAATGAGGTTGTTAGCGGAAACTAAAATAATTATAGTCAGGAGGAATATGAGAAGGTATTTTAGAAATCGGTTAAGGTTAGGGTCTGAGTGTATATATCATAGTGAAAACTCTGTGATTGATCAGGTGACGATAAGGGCTACGGGGGTAAAGAGGATGGAAAAATAATCAGATTTAAAGCTAAGGGAAAGTTTTATAGAATTAATAGTTATTCAGTGTCAATTTGAAATAATATACTCAGTATTGTGAGAGAAGTAAAGGAGAAGTGGAATAAGGCTGAGGAAAAATGAGATTTTAATTGAGTAAATAATATATTTTGGGGAATTTAAGGGGCTGTTAGGTTGGATGATAGAAATAATTAGTGGAGTGATAAGGATAAATAGGATTAGGAAGTTGATTGATTGAATGTTAAAAATTACTTTCATTTGGAGTTGCACCAATTTTTCGGTTCCTAAGACCAACGGATTGCTTCTATCCTAAGAAAGTTAAGAAAGCCGTAAGTTTAATTACGGATGCATGAATTAGCAGTTCTTGCAGCTTTCTTGGTAGATAAGAAGATTGTTCTTCTGTCTTTAGATTCACAGTCTAATATTTTTTAAACTATATCTACAATAAGGGAGGCCAAGAATAAGTTTTGGGTTTATGGAGATGAGGATGATAGGGAGGATGTGTAGTGATGCAATTATAGTTTCTCGTGTGAGAGTAGGGGGTATGTGTTTTGTGTGTGTGGTTGTTTTACCTCGTTGTGATGAGATGATTATGTAGAAGGAGTATAGAGCTGTAATTAAAACATTAACCCCTATAAAAAGAATAGTAAAGTTAGATCATGAGAAGGAAGATGAGATAATAAGAAGCTCTCCAACAAGGTTAATTGTTGGGGGTAAAGCGAGGTTAGCTAGGCTTCCTAGCATTCATCAAACACCTAGAAGGGGGAGTATGGTCTGTAGGCCTTGGGCTAGAATTAGGGTACGACTGTGAATTCGTTCGTAATTTGTATTTGCGAGGCAGAATAGAAGTGATGATGTTAAGCCGTGTGCGATTATAAGTGCTGTGGCTCCTATATAGCTTCAAGGTGTTTGGATTATGATAGCAATGATGACTAAGGCTATGTGGCTGACAGAGGAATAAGCAATTAATGATTTTAGGTCAGTTTGTCGTAAGCAGATTGAGCTGGATATAATTATTCCTCAGAGTGATAGGAGGATAAAGGGATAAGCTATATTTTTGTTGACTGGGTCTAGTAGGATTGAAATTCGTATTATTCCATATCCTCCTAGTTTTAGTAAAATAGCGGCTAGGATTATAGAACCTGCGATAGGGGCTTCTACATGGGCTTTTGGTAGTCATAAGTGAATTCCATAGAGTGGTATTTTTACTAGGAATGCGAGTATGAATATTAGCCATAGGAGATGGTTGGGTCATATGTTGTTAATTTGGGTTTGTTGAAGGTTTAGGAGAATAAAATTTATAGTGCCTAGAAGGTTGTGGGTATAAATGAGGGCAATTAATAAGGGAATAGATCCAATAAGTGTATAGAAGAGGAAGTAAAGGCCAGCGTTTAAACGTTCTGTTTGATTTCCTCATCGGGTGATAATGATAAGTGTAGGGATGAGTGTTGCTTCGAAAAGAATGTAAAATAGTATTAGATCACTTGTTGAAAATGTTAAAATTAAGAGGTTTTGTAGAAGAATAAGTATGCAGATATATGTTTTTTTGTAGTTAAATGGTTGATTTATTAGGTGGTTTTGGCTGGCTAGAAGTGTAAGTGGAAGAAGCCAGCAAGTAAGAATTAGGAGGGGGGAAGATAGGGAATCGGTAAATATAATTAAGGAAAAGTTTTGGCTAAAGTTATCATTGAGATTAATAGTACTTAAGGATACTAGTGTAATTAGAAAGCTATAAGAGGTTGTGTTTACTCAGATGAATTTGTTTTTTGAAAATCAGGCTAGTGGTAGTAGTATAAGTGAGGGTAAAATGATTTTTAGCATTGGAGGAGATTAAGGTTTTGAACATAGTCTGTCCCGTATGTATTGGAGATAGAAACTAATAAGGCAAGTCCGATTGCGGCTTCACAAGCTGCGAATACTAGAATAGTAGTAGGGATAATAAGTGAAAGTGTAAATTGAGAGTTGAGGGAGGCTAAAGAAATTATGAGAAATAAAGAGAGTATTATTCCTTCTATACATAGGAGTGTTGATATTATATGTGATCGGAAAATAAGTGTCCCTAGTAGGGAGAGAAAGAAGGCTAAAATAAGGTTAAGGAAAATTGGAGTTATACGGTATTTATGGGTTTAACCATAATTTAATGAGTCGAAATCATTTGTTTTTATTAAACTAAATACCAAGTTATTCAGCTCACTCTAAGCCTTTGTAAAGTCACTCGTAAAGAAATCCTAGGGATAGGATAGTGATTAGGAATAAGGCGATTATAATAGTAGATGTAAGGTTGTTGGATTGGAGAGCTCAGGGGATGGGGAGTAAAAGTGCAATTTCTAAATCGAAAAGGAGGAAAGTAATAGCAATGAGGAAAAATTTTATAGAGAATGGGAGACGGGCAGATCCTAGAGGGTCGAAGCCACATTCATAAGGGGTAATTTTTTCTGTGTAAATATTTAGTTGGGGAAGTCAGAAGGCTAAAACAACTAAAATTGAGGCTAATAAGAGGTTAGTAGATAGTGCGATTAAGAAATTAATTATCCTTTCCCAGGGGTTTCTAGGTCTATCTGATTGGAAGTCAGAAGTACTAATTATACTAAAAGGATAAGAGCCTCATCAATAAATAGAGACATAAAGGAAAAGTCAGACTACATCTACGAAATGTCAGTATCAGGCTGCCGCTTCAAAGCCGAAGTGATGTTTTGATGTGAAGTGAAAATTTAGTTGTCGAAAAAGGCATGTTAAAAGAAAAGTTGTTCCAATAATTACGTGAAGTCCATGGAATCCTGTTGCTATGAAGAAAGTTGAGCCGTAAATGCCGTCTGAAATTGTAAAAGGGGTTTCATAGTATTCGGATGCTTGAAGGATTGTAAAGTATAGGCCTAGGAGAATAGTTAAGGAAAGAGCATGATTTATGTTAGATCGATGTCCTTCTATTAGGCTGTGGTGAGCTCAAGTGATTGTTACTCCTGATGCAAGAAGAACTGCTGTATTAAGAAGAGGTACTTCGAAAGGGTTTAGTGGGGTAATTCCTGCTGGTGGTCAATATCCTCCTAGTTCATGTGTAGGGGCTAAGCTTGAGTGATAGAATGCTCAGAAAAAGCCGGCAAAAAAGAAAACTTCGGAGATAATAAATAGTACTATTCCATATCGTAAGCCTTTTTGGACAACGGGTGTATGATGGCCTTGAAAGGTTCCTTCTCGAATAATGTCACGTCATCATTGGTATATAGTTAAAATGTTGGTGAATAAGCCAGTAATTAGGAGAAAGGTGGAGTTAAAATGGAATCATATAATTAACCCGGAGGTTATTAGGAAAGCGGATAAAGCGCCTGTTAATGGTCATGGGCTAGGGTTGACTATATGATATGCATGTGTTTGGTGGGTCATTAGGAATTATCATGTAAGTAGAGACTGACAAGAAGTGTAAAAACATAGGCTTGAATAAGTGCTACGGCGAGTTCTAAAATTGTTAAAAGGACAAGAATAATAAATGTGATAGAGGCAATTGGGATATTGATTGAGGTGAGGGCTATTGTAGCGCTGCCAATTAAGTGTATAAGTAAATGTCCTGCTGTGATGTTGGCGGTAAGACGAACAGCTAGGGCTATTGGTTGAATAAATAGGCTGATAGTTTCAATAATAATAAGTATTGGAATTAAGAAAATTGGTGTTCCTGTAGGAAGAAAGTGGGCTAAAGATGTTTTTGTTTTATGTCGTAAGCCTAGGAGTACTGCTCCTGCTCATAGTGGAATAGCTAAGCCTAGGTTTATTGAGAGTTGTGTTGTAATGGTAAATGTGTGGGGTAAAAGTCCTAGTAAATTGCTAGAGGCGATAAAGATGATTAGTGATGTAAGTAATAGGGTTCATGAACGGCCTTTTGGTGAATGAATAAGTATTATTTGTTTTGTGATTATTTGGGTTAGTCATAATTGAAGTGATAGAAGTCGGTTATTTATAAAGCGGTTAGACTTGAATAAAAAAATGCTTGGAAAGAAAATAATGAGAATAACGATAGGGAGGCCTATAAGTGTGGGGGTAGAGAAAGAGGAGAATAAATTTTCGTTCATTTTATGGTTCAAGGGTGAGAGGGGTGGGGTAGTAAAGTTTTAGGTTTAAAATAGGGTAAAGGTAAAAAGTTAAAGTTGGATAATTTTGGTTGAAAAATAGAGAATAGGGTAATTAAAGAAAATGTGATTATAGTTGCTCATGTGGAAGTATCAAGTTGGGGCATTCATTGTGGAGAATAGTTTTTCTCTGTCTTTAACTTAAAAGGTTAACGCTTGAAGCTTCACAATGAATTTAAATTATTTTGGCAGATCAGTTTTCGAATTGTTTTAGAGGAACTATTTCTAGGACAATAGGTATGAAACTGTGGTTGGAACCGCAGATTTCTGAGCATTGTCCGTAGAAGAGTCCCGGACGATTGGATGATAGGGTTGCTTGATTTAGTCGTCCTGGGATAGCATCTGTTTTTAACCCAAGAGATGGAACCGCTCATGAGTGAAGGACATCTTCTGATGAGATTAATATGCGAATTGGAAGATCTATTGGGAGGACAACTCGGTTATCTACTTCTAGGAGTCGAAGTTCTCCTGGTTTTAACTCATTTGTTGGGATTATATAAGAGTCAAAATTGAGGTCTTCATAATCTGTATATTCATAACTTCAATATCATTGGTGGCCTATGGTCTTAACTGTTAATGTTGGGTTATAGATTTCATCTATTATATATAAGATTCGAAGGGAAGGTAGTGCAATTATAATTAGGATTACAGCAGGTAAGATAGTTCAAATTGTTTCTACTTCTTGTGCATTTATGGTACTTGTGTGTGTAAGTTTTGTGCTTAGTATTGCAAAAATTACGTAAAGTACTAAAAAACTGATGAGGAAAACAATTATAAGTGTATGGTCGTGAAAGTGTATGAGTTCTTCTATGATAGGGGAAGTGGCGTCTTGAAGACCATATTGTAGTGGATAAGCCATAGAGATATACAGAATTATATTTCTGTAATCTAACTTTGACAAAGTTATGTAATTTTTTTACTAATATCTCATGAAGAGATATTTAAGAGAGATACAGAGGTTGTGGTGTTGGCTTGAAACCAATTTTTGGGGGTTCGATTCCTTCCTCTCTTAGTCTACTTTTACGAAGGTTGGTTCTTCAAATGTATGATAAGGAGGGGGGCATCCGTGAAGTCATTCTAGATTTGTAGAAGTGGCATTTACAGATTGTACTTCTCGTTTTGATGCGAAGGCTTCTCAAATTATGAATACTATGATTAATACGGCTGTAAGGGAAATAAAAGAACCTATTGATGAAATAATATTTCATGTAGTGTAAGCATCTGGGTAATCAGAATAACGTCGAGGTATTCCTGCTAGGCCTAAAAAGTGTTGGGGAAAAAATGTTATATTTACACCTACAAACATTACGGCGAAATGAATTTTTGCTCAAGTGTCATTAAGAGTGTACCCTGAAAATAAAGGGAATCAATGAATAAATCCTGCTATAATAGCAAATACTGCTCCTATAGATAGTACGTAGTGGAAATGGGCTACTACGTAGTATGTATCATGAAGAACAATATCTAGAGAAGAGTTGGAGAGTACAATACCAGTTAGACCACCAATTGTAAATAAGAAAATAAAGCCTAGTGCTCATAGTATTGCGGGGGATCATTTAATGTTTCCTCCATGGAGAGTTGCTAGTCAACTAAAGACTTTTACTCCTGTAGGGATTGCGATAATTATTGTGGCTGATGTAAAGTAGGCTCGAGTGTCTACATCAAGGCCTACAGTGAACATATGGTGAGCTCATACAATAAAGCCTAAGAATCCAATAGATATTATAGCCCATACTATTCCCATATAACCAAAAGGTTCTTTTTTTCCAGAGTAATAGGTGACAATATGAGAAATGATTCCAAATCCTGGAAGAATGAGGATATAAACTTCTGGGTGACCAAAGAATCAGAATAAATGTTGATAGAGAATAGGGTCCCCACCTCCTGCGGGATCGAAGAAAGTTGTATTTAGGTTTCGGTCAGTAAGAAGTATAGTAATACCTGCGGCTAAAACGGGAAGAGATAAAAGGAGAAGCACAGCAGTGATTAAAACGGATCATACGAATAAGGGTGTTTGGTATTGTGTCAAGGCTGGGGGTTTTATGTTAATAATAGTTGTAATAAAGTTAATAGCTCCTAAAATAGATGAAACTCCGGCTAAATGTAAAGAGAAAATAGTTAGGTCTACTGAGGCTCCTGCATGGGCTAAGTTTCCTGCTAAGGGGGGATAAACAGTTCAACCTGTTCCTGCTCCGGCTTCAACTATAGAGGAGGCTAGTAATAGAAGAAATGAGGGAGGTAGAAGTCAAAAGCTTATGTTGTTTAATCGTGGAAAAGCTATGTCAGGAGCTCCAATTATTAAGGGGACAAGTCAGTTTCCAAACCCTCCAATTATTATTGGTATAACTATAAAGAAAATTATAATGAATGCATGGGCCGTAACGACTACATTATAAATTTGGTCGTCTCCCAGAAGGGCTCCTGGCTGCCCTAATTCTGTTCGAATTAAGATGCTTAGGGCAGTTCCTACTATCCCTGCTCAAGCACCAAATATTAGATATAAAGTACCGATATCTTTGTGGTTAGTTGAGAATAATCAACGAGTAATGAACATAGGTAAGATGGCTGAGGTAAGGCATTAGACTGTAAATCTAAACACAGAGGATTTCTCCCTCTTTTTACCAAGGGCTCTGAGGTGAAAAATCATGTTGAATTGCAAATTCGAAGAAGCAGCTTGCTGCTGCCAGGGCTTTCTCCCGCCTTTTTTTTTTCAAGGCGGGAGAAATAAACTGAAGCTAGATGTTGTAGGCATTCGATTGTTAATCGAGTTTTCGTAAGTTTAAATCTTACCAGTTTAGGGGGACTTAGCTTAAAGAAAGCAGTTGATTTGCGTTCAGATGATGTGAGAAGATTCTTACAGTCCTTAGCAGAAGTTAAACGAATGATGTTTTCTTAGGGCTTTGAAGGCTCTTGGACTATTTATCCTAAACTTCTAGTTAATACAGGTTGATTAGTAGGGGTGAAATGGGTAGGGCGATTGAGGAAATAATAGTTAAGGGTGCTAGAAGGAAAAGATATTTTTGTTTATTTTGATGTGTTTGAGATTTAATATTATTGTTGGAGGGAAACACTGTTATGGATGATGCGTAAATTAGGCGGACGTAGAAGAAGAGATTTAATAGGGCTATTAGGGCTATGGAGAGGGCTATGAAAATAGAGTTGTTTTTTGTTAGTTCTACAATGATTATTCATTTTGGTAGGAAACCTGTAAGTGGTGGAAGGCCTCCTAGGGAAAGGAGAGTAATTAGGGATGTGAAAATTATAAGGGGTGATTTATTTCATATTTTTGAAAATGTGGTGATAGAGGTGGTGGAAAGAATGTGTACAGTGAAAAATATAGAAATTGTAAGAAGTATATAGATGAGTAGGTTAAGAATTATTATTGTTGGGTTAAATACTGAAACTGCGGTTATTCATCCTATATGGGCAATAGAGGAGTATGCTAAAATTTTTCGTATTTGTGTTTGATTTAGGCCTCCTCAGCCGCCTATTAGGATTGATAATATTGCAGTGATAGGAATGATTATAGGGTTAGTTAAGTAGGAGATATTATACAAGATAGTTAAAGGGGCAATTTTTTGTCATGTAAGGAGTAAAAGACCGCTGAGAATGGGGATTGCTTGAGTTACTTCAGGGACTCAAAAGTGGAAAGGTGCTAAGCCTAGTTTAATTATTAGGGCAATTAAAATGAGATAGAAGATATATTGTTGAGTGTTTGGGGTTAATTGTCAGATACCTAGGTTATGGTAATTTAATGCGATAGCTAAAAGGAGAATTATTGATGCGGTAGATTGTGTTAAAAAATATTTGGCTGCTGCTTCAATGGCTCGGGGGTTGAAGGTTTTTAGGAGGATAGGAATTATTGCTAGGGTGCTTATTTCTAGACCTGCTCATATGATTAGTAGATGGGTGCTTGTAATAGTAATTACAGGTCCTAGGAAGATTGTAATAAAGATAATAGTGTAAATTATTAGTACGGGAAGGATTAAGACCAACATTTCCGGGGTATGGGCCCGGTAGCTTTGTTTAGCTGACCTTACTAGAATTTTAGGATTTAGTGTAGTGGTAGCACAAAGATTTTTGAGGTCTTTGGTTTAGGTTCAAGGCCTAAAGTCCTAGAAACAAGAGGGCTTAAACCTCTATAATTTACTCTATCAAAGTAATTCTATTGTCAGACATGTTTCTAAATATATGGGGGAATGTTGGCTATAATAAATGGTAAGGAGATGTGTCATATACATAATGCTAGAGTTAGTGGGAGGAAGTTTTTTCAGAGGAGGTGTATAAGTTGGTCATATCGGAATCGTGGATAAGCAGCTCGAATTCATAGGAATAGGGATGTTAAAAGGAGGGTTTTTGTAATAAATTCTAGGGTAAAAAATTCAGGATTTTGGGGGTAAAAGGAGGGTCCAAAGAAAATGATTGTAGTGAGAGCATTTATTAGGATGATGTTAGTATATTCAGCTATGAAAAATAATGCGAATGGGCCTGCGGCATATTCTACATTAAAGCCGGATACAAGTTCTGATTCTCCTTCTGTGAGGTCAAATGGAGCTCGATTTGTTTCGGCTAATGTAGAGATAAATCATATAAGGGCTAAAGGTCAGAATGGAATAATAAATCAGGTCTGTTCTTGTGAGTAGGATAATGTGGTTAAAGAAAATGACCCATTTATTGTTAAAATTGATAAGATGATAACTGCGAGAGTGACTTCATAGGAGATAGTTTGGGCGACTGCTCGAATAGCTCCGATGAGAGAATATTTTGAGTTAGATGCTCAACCTGATCATAGGATTGAATAAACAGCTAGGCTTGATAAGGCTAAAATAAATAGGGCTCCGAGGTTTAGGTTTGTAAGTGGGTGGGGTATTGGAAGTGGGATTCAAAGAGATAGTGCTAGGGTGATGGCTAGGGTAGGAGCAAAAATAAATAGTGAAATAGATGAAGCTGCGGGACGGAGAGGTTCTTTGATGAAAAGTTTTATGGCATCGGCAAATGGTTGAAGAATTCCATATGGTCCTACAATGTTGGGGCCTTTACGGAGTTGTATGTAGCCTAAAATTTTTCGTTCTGTGAGAGTTAAAAAGGCTATGGCAAGTAAAATAGGAAAGGTAACGAGGATTACATTTGTAAAGTATATCTATTAGAGAGAGGATTTGAACCTCTGGGAATAAGGTTTTAAGTCTTACGCAGTTACCAGGCTCTGCCACGCTAATTGAGCCCTTATCTTGGGCTATGTTTGTGTAAAATATATTAAGATTAATTCATATAGGATTTAAGAGCGCTTAGGTGAAGGAGGCTCTATTTCTCTTGTCCTTTCGTACTGGGAGAAATTGTTAAAACAGATAGAAACCGACCTGGATTACTCCGGTCTGAACTCAGATCACGTAGGACTTTAATCGTTGAACAAACGAACCTTTGTTAGCTGCTGCACCAACAGGATGTCCTGATCCAACATCGAGGTCGTAAACCCTATTGTCGATAAGGACTCTTAAATAGGATTGCGCTGTTATCCCTAGGGTAACTTGGTCCGTTGATCAAACTATTTGGGTCAATAATTGACAAGGTTTATTTTGGCGCGTAAGCCTAAATTCTAGTCATTCGGAGGATTTTTTTTTCTCCGAGGTCACCCCAACCAAAATCTATAGCTCAGAGTTAAGTTTTTAGTAAATTAAAGGTGAGCTAGTGAATTAAAGCTCCATAGGGTCTTCTCGTCTTGTTTTTTTATACCCGCCTCTTCACGGGTAGGTCAATTTCACTGATTGGGGGTAAGAGACAGTAAAACCTTCGTGTAGCCATTCATGCAAGTCCCTAATTAAGGAACAAATGATTATGCTACCTTTGCACGGTCAGGGTACCGCGGCCGTTAAACGTTAGTCACTGGGCAGGCAGTGCCTCTAATACTAGATATGCTAGAGGTGATGTTTTTGGTAAACAGGCGAGGTTTGTGTTTGCCGAGTTCCTTTTACCCCTTTTAATCTTTCCCTAAATACACACCTGTGTTGGGCTAACAATAAAATAATAGGTGTTTAAAATTTGGTGTATTTCTATTGTTTTGTTAACTAACAATGGGCATTCGTATTGTTATACACTTGTGTAGGGAGAAAATCATTCTTGTTACTCATACTAACAGTATCTCATCTATTAAAGGAATATAATAGATTAACCCTATGATGTTCTAGGAAGTTCAGTAAACGTGTGGAATTAGGGAAGTAAAATGTTGAGCTTGAACGCTTTCTTTATTGATGGCTGCTTTTAAGCCAACTAAGGATATATAAATAGTTATGTTATTCTCTAGTAAAGGTTGTATCCTGTGTTTCAAGGGCTGTCCCTCTTGAAACTATATTTTAAACTTACGTTTATGGTGTTAAGTCTTTAAAGTAAGTTTAAAGTTGAACTAATATTCATTTATAGGGTAACCAGCTATCACCAAGCTCGTTAGGTTTTTCACCTCTACCTGACAATCATCCCACTATTTTGCCACATAGATGGGTTCATTCATAAAATTGTTGTTAGGTAGCTCGTTTGGTTTCGGGGAAAATAACTAAAGTTCACTTTGTTATTGTTTTTCTGGTTAGTTCATTATGCAAAAGGTAAAAGGTTTAATCTTTGCTTTTTTGTACTTTAGATTTTTTCAATCTTTCCCTTACGGTACTTTCTCTATAGCGCCAAAAAATATTTCTATCGCCTATACTTTATTTTGTTAATAAATGTTTTGATTTAAAGTTATTAGGGTAATTAAGTTTAGTTAAGTTTGGGCTAGTAAAATGTTCAAAGTGTCCATTATAGGTGGAATCTTCTGGGTGTAGGCCAGGGGCTTTAAATTAAGCTACACTATGATTTTTCCAAGCACACTTTCCAGTATGCTTACCATGTTACGACTTGTCTCCTCTAATATTTTCTTTTGTTGTTTTTAAGTAAAGAATAAAAGTTTAATACTTGAGGAGAGTGACGGGCGGTGTGTACGTACTTCATTGCTATGTTCAATTAAGCACTCTATTCTTAATTTACTGCTAAATCCTCCTTCACCTTTTACTTTCAAAAAAGGTTCCGTGTGTTCTTGGAGAGAAAATGTAGCCCATTGTTGTCCACCTCATAGGCTACACCTTGACCTAACGTATTTATGGAAAAAATCATTGGGCTTACTGTTGTTCCTTGACAGGGTTTGCTGAAGATGGCGGTATATAGGCTGAATTAGCAAGAGGTGGTAAGGTATAACGGGGTTTATCGATTATCTAACAGGCTCCTCTAGACAGGTGTAAAGTACCGCCAAGTCCTTTGAGTTTTAAGCGATTGCTAGTAGTTCTCTGGCGAGTAATTTTGTTAAAAGAATTACTTAGGTTTACGGCTAAGCATAGTGGGGTATCTAATCCCAGTTTGGGTCTTAGCTTTCGTGTATCAAGTTTATTAGGAATACTTTTGTCATTGATTATTATGAGAGCCATGAAAATTTTACTTAAGGGGCCGTTTTCTATCCTATTAGTTTTTGGTCTTTTTACACTCCCTACGCCGTATGATTATTAATTTGGGTTTATCGTATGACCGCGGTGGCTGGCACGATATTTACCAACCCTAAAAGGTATGAATAAGTCAAACTTTCGTTTATTGCTTAAATTTTATCACTGCTGTAACCCGTGGGGGTGTGGCTAGGCAAGGTGTCTTTAGCAACTATTAGTGTGCTTGATACCCTCTCCTTTTTGTCTAAGAAAGATTTTTAAGGGATTTTACACTGGGGCGTGGAGTCTGGCATGTGTAAACCTACCTACAACTAATAATAAGGCCAGGACCAAACCTTTGTGTTTATGGGATATAGTATCCGTCTAAGCATTTTCAGTGCTTTGCTTTATTTTAAGCTACATTAAC